TAGGAATCAAAATTTGGATATTCGTAGACAAAGAATAAAAACACTTTATTTGTCTTTACATTTTATCCCACGATAAAAAAACGAAAACTATGTAGTATAACACGATATAGTAATAAAAAAAATTGCAGTCTTCTTTTTTATGTTTAAGAATAAAATCAGCAATTCTATAAGGTTGAATAAAAATTTCCATCAAAACTCCTTTGATATAATTGCTATGCTTAGTGTGTGACTCGTTGGTTTAGGATTCGATTAGATTAAGATAAACAAAAAAGAAAAAAGAACTTACCTATAACAGCAACTACTAACTATAGCATTAATAAATAACCTAAACAACTCATTGCTTCGCATTATCTGGATCCAAAAAAATCAGTCAAGATATGATAGACTGATCATATCATTGTAGCAACTGAATAAAAAAAAAAGAATAAAGAAATATGATTCTAAGTTATGAAAGGTAATCGAAAAGTATACGGATAAATGGAAGGATGAAAGAAAGAGAGAAACAATTGAATATTAATGATATATGATTCCAATTTGTAAAGTCTATGAGGTCACTGTAAGAAAAGCAATGTAATAAAGCATCAATACAGATTCATTCATAATAATTAGATAAATCTGTTCCGAAAACAAAAAATTAAGAGCCTTGAGCCAATAAAAACTGAGAAAATTGACTCAAAAACAAATTAAAAAATGAAATTCAAAATTTCATGTAAAAGCTCCATTGTAGAATTCGGGCCTAATGATTAATCAAGAAGCGATGGGAACGACGGAACCCATGAATATAGAAGATTCTATTGAAAAACAAATCTTAGTAATTCATTGGACAGGATGGCGGAATAAACCAGAAACTTTATTATCTATTCTGATTTTTATTGTAAGACCTCGTGGGATAAACATCAAACTGAAATAGATATTGAAAGAGTAAATATTCGCCGGCGAAAAATTTGTGTGTTTTTTTTTTCAAATAAAAAAAAAAGTAATAAAATACGAAAAAAAAAAAATGAAAAAGATAACAAAAAATAAGGATTTGTTAGAATATTCTAACTCTAACAAAAACGACATTCGAAATGATGATATTAGGTTATTTTTAAATAAATAAAATTCATCTTGGATTCCATTTCGAAAAAGACATACACAAATTTAGAAGAGATCAGATGAAATTTCAAAAACGACCATGATTAATAGAATTAATCATTAACTACATCTATATCTTAATACAAGTTTTTTTAGTCCTTTTATTCGCGAGGAGCTGGATGAGAAGAAACTCTCACGTTCAGTTCTGTAGTAGAGATGGAATTGCTAATTTAGAAAAAAAACCATCAACTATAACCCAAAAAGAACTAGATTTCGTAAACAACATCGAGGAAGACTCAAAGGAATATCTTCTCGTGGGAATCGTATTTGTTTTGGCAGATATGCTCTTCAAACACTTGAACCCGCTTGGATCACATCTAGACAAATAGAGGCAGGGCGACGAGCAATGACACGAAATGTACGACGTGGTGGAAAAATTTGGGTACGTATATTTCCAGACAAACCAGTTACAGTAAGACCTGCGGAAACGCGTATGGGTTCTGGGAAAGGATCCCCTGAGTATTGGGTAGCTGTGGTTAAACCAGGTAAAATCCTTTATGAAATGGGTGGTGTACCCGAAAATATAGCCAGAAAAGCTATTGAAATAGCGGCATCAAAAATGCCTATAAAAACCCAATTCATTATTTCTGAATAGGAATATAAAATGAAAAAGCTAAATAACATTTACGAATAAAAAGATTATCCGTTTTCTTTTTTTGACAAACAATATTTTTTTACTTCGTCCTTTACATTAAAAGAAGAGATCCAAAAAAATGATATGATTCAACCACAAACCTATTTGAATGTAGCAGACAACAGCGGGGCTCGAGAATTGATGTGTATTCGAATAATAGGAGCTAGTAATCGCCGATATGCTCATATTGGTGACGTTATTGTTGCTGTAATCAAGGAAGCAATACCAAATAGTCCTCTCGAAAGATCAGAAGTGATCAGAGCTGTAATTGTACGTACTTGTAAAGAACTCAAACGTAACAATGGGACGATAATACGATATGATGACAATGCCGCAGTTGTCATTGATCAAGAAGGAAATCCAAAAGGAACTCGAGTTTTTGGGGCAATCCCACGGGAATTGAGACAATTAAACTTTACTAAAATAGTTTCATTAGCTCCTGAGGTATTATAAGATCTAAATATCGATAGTTAGTATAGGATTAAAAAAACTGGTTTTGAAATAAAATTCATTAATAGATTGTGTATCACGCATATACCCTTATTAATAAAATATTAATAATTTAATTCATATATTAATATATAATTCGTCTATATCTATATATAAAAAAAAAAAAAAAAAGAACATGTTGATTATATCAAAATTATAGAACAATAAGGAATTTTAACTTATCATGGGGAAAGACACTATTGCTAATATAATAACCTCTATACGAAATGCTGACCTGAATAGAAAAGGAACGGTTCGGATAGGATCGACTAACATCACCGAAAGCATTGTTAAAATACTTTTACGAGAGGGTTTTATCGAAAACGTAAGGAAACACCGCGAAAACAACCAATATTTTTTGATTTTAACCCTAAGACATAGACGAAATAAGAAAGAATCCTATAAAACAATTTTAAATTTAAAGAGAATAAGTCGACCGGGTCTACGAATATATTCTAACTCTCAACGAATTCCACGAATTTTAGGCGGAATAGGAATTGTAATCCTTTCGACTTCTCAAGGTATAATGACAGACCGAGAAGCTCGACTAAAAAGAATCGGCGGAGAAATTTTGTGTTATATATGGTAATCCTTTTAATCTTTTAATATAAAAATTGGATATCCGGAACTTATGATTTGATTTGTGAAAAAAAAAGGGGGGTTGTGTAATACCACCCCTGCTAAAAAAGTTTCGGGTGTTTTACCTCGAATGAAATTAAAGAAAAAAAATGAATTAATGAAAGTTTTCTTTCTTAATCGCGTCCAAACGGGAAGGTTGGATTTTGTTTAGATACTAAAGATTTTTTTATTTGAGGTCATGCTTCTGAAAGGATTCGACATATGTTTGTATAGGTATACCAATATACCTATAGGAGAAAAAAGTAAAAATTTTAGTAAGTTCTTAGGTATAAGTTAATCAGGGGACAGCCATTTTCTAGACTCCATAACAAGGATTCAAACGAGTAAGTAATTTTTTCAATTTCAACATTCCTTTCACGAAGATACAATTCAAGATTCAAAAATATCACGAAACCTTTTTTTCGTCCAACAATAAAAATATTCACAGAATTAAGGAATAATAACTATGAAAATAAGGGCTTCCGTTCGTCAAATTTGTGAAAAATGTCGACTAATCCGTAGGAGGGGACGAATTATAGTAATTTGTTCCAACCCGAGGCATAAACAAAGACAAGGATAATCTTACTAAAGGAAAAGGCACTTTCAAGGAGCTGGAAAAAAAAAGTCCGTTTTGACATGAAATGGATATATCCATATATTTCTTGTGAAATGAAAAAATATGGCAAAACCTATATTAAGAATTGGTTCACGTAAAAATACACGTAGTGGTTCACGTAAAAATGTACGTAGAATACCAAAGGGAGTTATTCATGTTCAAGCAAGTTTCAACAATACCATTGTGACCGTTACAGATGTACGGGGTCGGGTGATTTCTTGGTCCTCCGCAGGTACTTGTGGATTCAGGGGTACAAGAAGAGGAACACCTTTTGCTGCCCAAACCGCAGCAGGAAATGCTATTCGAGCAGTAGTGGATCAAGGTATGCAACGAGCTGAAGTAAGGATAAAAGGCCCTGGACTGGGAAGAGATGCAGCATTACGAGCTATTCGTAGAAGCGGTATACTTTTAAGTTTCGTACGAGATGTAACCCCTATGCCACATAATGGTTGTAGACCCCCTAAAAAAAGACGTGTATAGAACTAAATAAAATAAAGGCTGAAAGGGTTTCAAGAGAAATAAACGATTCAATGATCTGATCAAATAAAATTACTATGGTTCGAGAGAAAGTCAAAGTATCTACTCGGACACTACAGTGGAAGTGTGTTGAATCAAGAAGAGACAGTAAGCGTCTTTATTATGGACGCTTTATTCTGTCTCCACTTATGAAAGGGCAAGCCGATACAATAGGCATTGCGATGCGAAGAGCTTTACTTGGCGAAATAGAAGGAACATGTATTACACGTGCAAAATCTGAGAACATACCACATGACTATTCTAACATAGTAGGTATTCAAGAATCAGTACATCAAATTTTAATGAATTTGAACGAGATTGTATTAAGAAGTAATCTATATGGAACGCGCAACGCGCTTATTTGTGTCCAAGGTCCCGGATATATAACTGCTCGAGACATAATTTTACCGCCCTCTGTGGAAATCATTGATAATACACAGCATATAGCTACCTTAACGGAACCAATAGATTTGTGTATTGGATTAAAAATCGAGAGGAATCGCGGATATAGTCTAAAAATGTCAAATAACTTTGAAAACAGAAGTTATCCTATAGATGCTGTATTCATGCCTGTTCAAAATGCGAATCATAGTATTCATTCTTATGGGAATGGGAATGAAAAACAAGAGATTCTTTTTCTAGAAATATGGACAAATGGAAGTTTAACTCCTAAAGAAGCACTTCATGAAGCCTCCCGGAATTTGATTAATTTATTTATTCCTTTTCTACATGTAGAAGAAGAAACGTTCTATTTAGAGAACAATCAACATCAAGTTACTTTACCCCTTTTTCCTTTTCATAATCGATTAGTTAACCTAAGAAAAAAAAAAAAAGAACTAGCATTTCAATATATTTTTATTGACCAATTAGAATTGCCTCCCAGAATCTATAATTGTCTCAAAAAGTCCAATATACATACATTATTGGACCTTTTGAATAACAGTCAAGAAGACCTTATCAAAATTGAACATTTTCACATAGAAGATGTAAAAA